GAAAGATTTATCATCTCTAGGGGATTAAATCCCGAGTTATTGCGAAGTAAAAAAACCGATGAGATTATGGAAGTAAATATTCTTGCATTTGTTGCTACTGCACTATTCATTCTAGTTCCTACCGCCTTTCTGCTTATCATTTACGTAAAAACAGTCAGCCAAAATGATTAATTCAAATTCATTTGAAAATGAATTTGAATTAAACTTTCCTTCTGAGTTCTTATCAAAAATTGACGAAGTCAAATGAAAAGGATTCCAATTTTACGTCTTAACTTAAATGAAACGAGCGCACTATAATCAGCAGTTTTCTAAGAGATAGATAGTATGGTAGAAAGATGCATCTTTCTACCATACTATTAACTAATAAGCAAGGGGAAACTTTGCCTATTTTTAATGCCCAAACCCTGATATGAAATAAGTCGAGAAAGCAAAAATCGCCTTTCTCAAATTAGAAAACAAAGGGTAAATGCCCATGCCTCGCCCAGTCAAGATCTTATTATTGCCCAGTCTCTCGTTAGACAACCACCATCCCTATATCATTTCTCCTAGAAAGTGCGTATACACGTAACAAAACGACTTCTTCTTTGAAGAGTAAAGAGGGAAACAAATAAAAAAGGGGGTCCGTCTTCCTCAGTATCCATCTATAAAAATAGTAAGAGCCCATTCCCGTTGATTGAAATAGAAAATTTCGGAAGAATTTGAGGTTGGAATAAATTTCCAATCATCTGAATCCCTTTCTTTTCGAAATACAAGGGCGGGAATCGATGAAATATCTCTTTAATTGAAAATTGAAAGAGTATGATTCATATCATAGATTACTCGATTGGAGTCCAATGAGATTCCAAATTCAGAGATTTTGATTTGAAATAGTTTCAAATCAAATGCGTTGCAGAACGATCTATAAAACAATTGATACGGTTTTATTTTTGATTCCTGAACTCAATTAGTAGTACTTCTAGAGCCCACTTCTTCCCCACACTACGAGTGAAAGGGAAAATGTAAAGACTACCATTAAAGCAGCCCAAGCGAGACTGACTATATCCATGTGCATTATGTCCCCTATCTCTATAAATACGAAGGAATTATTCCATTATTCCTCACTAATAATAGTGAAATCAATGCCGCAGAGTCAAAAAGGGGTTCTGACCGAACACTTTTGAGAAAGCAATCCAATAAATCGATTATGATTTCGAACCAGGAAAGATTAAAAACACAAGCAAAATACATAGTAACATCTCAAGGAAATGGGAACATGTAGGAATAAGAATAATAAGGTCTATTCTTTTTTTGTTTTGTTTACATTCTAAGTAAAAACAGAAGGGGGGAAATCACTAAAAACGAGAAATCACTATCTATTACAGATCTCTATTTCCCCATTTGATCGAATCCGTACCCCCCTTTCCGACTATCCCTGCGAAACAGGGGGCTTGGGTAGGCGTTACCGAAAAGAAAGCATTTCTTTTTACTCTCTTTTCTAGAAAAGTCAATTATTCATCCAATCTAATATTGATTGGATACCTGAGCACTCAGAGATTCTCGCAAGTCCGTCTTATATAAAGCAACTTCCGACCCCTCCCCAAACTATTAATTGAATTTCCAGGCTTTACAATTTGATTCAAGATCCAGTCATTAGCCACTTCCTTAGTAATAGAAGGGAATCGCGAAGTCTTGATAACCCCTCTACCAGTAGATTCGAATATTTCCTTGAATCCTAGATGCGAACGGGGCTTTACAATCTTTTCTTTTAGAAAACCTTTAGACCACATACTTAGAATCAAACAAAGTATTAACAACCCGTTTCCTATCCTTCTACGGAGGAAGCATTTTTTCGAGTTCTATCAGAAGAACAGAAAAGAAGAAGAGATTTCGAGTTTTTGGTAATCAGGCGACACCCGGATTTGAACTGGGGAAAAAGGATTTGCAGTCCCCCGCCTTACCACTCGGCCATGCCGCCAAAATGATACAAAAATACTTTTCTTCCAAACCCCCTTTTGGTTGTATTTGATCCACCCCTTTAATTTATTGTATAGTATCTGAAAATACACATTTGATTGCTCAATAGAAAATCGAGAGAATGTTTTTAGCATTGTGTATTTTCAGCCAATAAATTTGAACCATTAACTATTGACTCCTTAGTTCGAATTCATGAACGATTCTGGGATTTGAATTTCAAATTGTGTTTTCCTAATGACATAAGAAAATAAAAATGGAGACCGAACCAATCAGTATTCATTTTTTCAATCAAAAAATATTTCTCCACTTCAATTATAACAAAACATATGAGTATATGTAAACCCCAGAACATAAATTGTTACACAGATATCTATTATTTAGATATGTTTATTTAGATATGTTGTCGATAGGGAATTATCATAAAATGATCCTACTTCATGCATTGAATAGAAATTATCTTTTGATAGAGCACAGCCAGGGCTATTCCGAATAGAACCGGCAATAAAAGAGAAGTCGGATATTCTAGCTATCTGGATACGTGTTTAAT